GGATGTAACAAGATAACGGATCTTGGTTTTCATCTTTAAAGTGACATGTTGATTTATACCACATCGTTGCAAACCACGTTGGACCATAATATTCTTTCTTAGAATTTGGAACCAATATGTACTTGATTAAATCAGGGAATCTTTAATAGTCATAGGTTCTAGTATTGGTTTGAGTTGTCTCTAAACATACTATCCTTTTAGGTTTTCTATATATTTTATTTAGGTAGATAGATTATTTTCTCTCTATTATTTCTATCTCAATAGACTATTTCTATTCGATAGAAATAATAAGATCAAAAAGATTTGGGACGGAAGGATTCGAACCTCCGAATTCCGGGACCAAAACCCGTTGCCTTACCACTTGGCCACGCCCCACTTCAACACTTCAAAAATTAAATAACCATTTTATTTTTGTCTATTGAATTTAAAATGGATATCAATTTGATTCTATGGTTCTGGTTTTTTTTATGTGTTAATTTATTTCTTTTGTATATTATTATATTGTCTATATTCTATTATAGTGTATTATAAATATTGAAATATTTCTAGTCATTGTGAAGGGTTCAATTAAAAAGAGGAATCAATATTTTGCGCCCGCCCTACGAATTCAATATAATGTTTTTATATTAATTTTATAAAAATCATATCTTAATAATTCATTATCAAAAAAAACATGTCTTTTATGCTTAGTTTTATCTGTCTTAATTCTGTCTTCTATTCAAGTAGTTTTTTATTCGGCAAATTGCCCGAATCTTATGCTTTTTTGAATCCAATCGTCGATTTTATGCCAATAATACCTGTTCTTTTTTTTCTTTTAGCTTTTGTTTGGCAGGCTGTTGTTAGTTTTCGATGAAATACTTAATTAAACAAATTGAGTAAAATAAGAATAAGAACTTCCTTGCTTTTTAAAGCTTTTTTTTATAGTAAAAGACTCTACTAGGATTAGGACCATTCCCCATATTTAATTTGGTAAACTCTTATTTCAATTTGATTTATGAAATTTTTTTCTTTAGAAAATTAACTCTATTTCAACTTTCTTTCTTGGTACCTTATAGTACCTATGTGGTCTCAAAATAGAAAATATATTCTATTTATTTTTTTTTCAATAAAAAATATTGGAGGTTTGTAATGCTTACTCTCAAACTCTTCGTATACACAGTAGTCATCTTTTTTGTTTCTCTATTTATCTTTGGGTTCCTATCTAATGATCCAAGGCGTAATCCTGGACGTGAAGAATAAAATAAAACGAATTTGCAAATAAAAAAAAAAAAAAAAAGAAATAATACGATCCACAAAAATGGAAAGAGAGGGATTCGAACCCTCGGTACGAAAAACTCGTACACCGGATTAGCAATCCGACGCTTTCGTCCACTCAGCCATCTCTCCAAATTTTATTTAGAGAATTCTTATTTTATAATAAACATAGAACTAAGTAATTTTTTTTATTTTGATTATGCTTTTCAATCTATTATTTAAATATTTTTATTATATTATTTTATAAAAATCTAAATTAAGAGTTATAAGATGTTTTGTTTTGATTTTTTACTCAATTATTTAAATGTTGAAAAGGCTATTCTTGTTCGCACGGCCCGGTCCTTACTCAACCGGGCGTTGTTTTCTAAGGAAGTAGAAAATCATTTTGAATTTCATATTGAATAAAAATGGAATAAAAAAATTATTATTTGATTATTATTTGAAAGATTTATTTGGAGATGCTCATTAATGAGAATATTTTTAAAGGGGAATAGGAATAGACAATAAAAAAAGATCACCTAGAATCCGATCTAATTATTTATTGTTACAAATAATTTTGAGGGGTAAGACGCAAAAAAGAAGCACCAAAGCGTCCATTGTCTAATGGATAGGACATAGGTCTTCTAAACCTTTGGTATAGGTTCAAATCCTATTGGGCGCAATTTTTCCATATCTTTCTATTGTGTTTGAATTTTTTGATTGAAGTACTTATTTAAAGTTTTTCTTGAAGTAGAAACCGATCCTTTTGGTCCGGAATAGCTTTTTTCAAAAGGGCTTCTGCTTCATCGGTAAATGTATTGGTAGACGATATGATTTCTTGGAACTGAGGTTTATTAGTTTTGAAGTAAGTATATAACTCAATAAGAAATTTGCTGATCTGTCCAAGTTCTAATGAATCAAGATACCCATTTATTCCAGCATAAATAGTAATAATTTGCTCTGCCGCCGTCAGAGGAGCGGATTGGGATTGTTTAAGCAATTCGCGCAATCGTTGACCTCTTGCTAATTGATTTTGACTAGCTCGATCAAGATCAGAAGCAAATTGGGCAAAGGCTTCTAATTCAGCGAATTGGGCGAGTTCTAATTTTAATTTACCAGCTACCTTTTTCATGGCTTTAATTTGAGCTGCAGACCCCACTCGGGAAACAGAGATACCCACATTAATAGCAGGTCTTATTCCAGCATTAAATAGATCGGCGGATAAGAATATTTGTCCATCAGTAATAGAAATTACATTAGTAGGGATATAAGCAGAAACATCTCCCGATTGCGTTTCTACTATAGGTAAAGCAGTCATACTGCCCTCCCCTAACTTAGAACTTAATTTAGCGGCTCTTTCTAAAAGACGTGAGTGCAAATAAAAGACATCTCCTGGGTAAGCTTCGCGACCAGGTGGTCTACGTAATAGAAGAGACATTTGGCGATAAGCTTGGGCTTGTTTGGAGAGATCATCATAAATGATTAAAGTGTGTTTTTCACGATACATAAAATATTCAGCTATAGCTGCTCCTGTATAAGGAGCGAGGTATTGAAGTGTAGCAGGGGAATCCGCCATTTCGGCTACCACAATAGTATATTCCATGGCTCCCTTTTCTTGTAAGGTAGTTACTACCTGAGCCACAGAAGATGCTTTTTGACCAATAGCTACATAAACACATATTACATTTTGACCCTGTTGATTTAGAATCGTATCCGTAGCTACTGCTGTTTTACCAGTTTGTCTGTCTCCAATAATTAATTCTCGCTGACCACGGCCTATAGGGATCATTGAATCGATAGCAATGAGTCCAGTTTGAAGAGGCTCATATATGGAACGACGCGAAATAATCCCTGGAGCGGGGGATTCAATTAATCTAAATCCAGAAGATGAAATTTCGCCCCTCCCATCAATAGGATTTGACAGGGCATTTATAACACGACCCAAATAGGCTTCACCCACTGGTATCTGAGCAATTCTTCCTGTTGATTTTACAGAACTTCCTTCTTGTATCATCAATCCGTCACCCATTAATACAACACCAACATTGGTGGATTCCAAATTGAGAGCAATGCCAATTGTACCCTCTTCAAATTCTACTAATTCCCCTGCCATTACTTCACCAAGACCATGAATACGAATAATGCCATCGCCTACTTGAAGGACGGTACCAGTATTGACAATCTTTATCTCTCTATTATATTTTTCAATACGCTCACGAATAATATTCCTAATTTCATCGGCTTGGATCGTTCCCATGATTCGTTCTTAAATTATTCTTATAAAAAAAAATAATACCTCCGCTAGAAAATTAAAGACTAATCTTTTATTTCTTGAAGTGTGCTCAACATGCGGATATTGGTACTAATAGTACGTAAATGCAACTCGGTGTTCAAACAACAAGTCAGAGTTTCTAGAGCTCTTTGTAAGGCTTGTTGGAAAACCTGTTGTTTTACTTGATGAATAGCTCTTTCCTGTTCAAATAGAATAGTTTCATTTTTATCATTTTCAAATTGTTCTAAAATATTAGAAGTTGAATTAAGCAAATTCAAATTTTCTCGTTTTATTTCAGAGTATCCATTCAGTCGAAACTCCTCGGCTTGCCTTTCTACTTTAGATAAATGAGCTTGGGCTTTTTCTAGTTTTTCAATAGACCTCCCACGCAGTTCTTCTGAATTCTGAATAGTATTTAAGATCCTATTTTTTCGGTTATCTAATAAATCACTTAATGAAAGTAGATTTTTTTTTGCTTTGATTTCAAAACAGAAAAACCCCTTCCCGAACCAAACATGAATCTTTCAATTCATTTGGCTCTCAAGCTCAATTCCTTCAAATCAAACTTCATAAGAATTATGATATGTTTTTTTGGTTCTTTATTACTCCATTGAGCTTATCCTCTCTTCCTTCTTCTTTATCTTTGTTAATATTCCAAACAGATGAGGACTCTTCTAACAAAACAACCAAAAAATCGGTAATTGTCAGCAAAGTTATTTTTTTTTTCAAAAGATTTTATTACTTATTTATAAACACAGGCCGTCAATTTAGCATTGGATTTGGATAAACAGGGGAAATTTCCCTTCTTTGTGAAAAATTAAAAAATAAAGATTAAGGGGTTCCTTTAGTTTAATCAATATGAGCATCCTCTATTGATCAAATATTATTTTTGAAAATATCTCTATAATGAACATAGTGATAGAAAGAGTACCATATAGTGCCTTGACTTCAAATGATTTTTTTAACCATGTTCATAGTATCATAGTCTTGGGTGAGAGAGAATCAAAGTTGATTTACCAGTAAATGACGAAATGCTATGGTTCTTACAGAGAATTTATTTATTCAGAAGTAATTCGCGAGATAATGCACCTCTTTCTCCGAGTTTTCATAAAAATAAAGAGTAAGAGTACAGCTGGTTAGTCCAGCCTATTCCTGAAATAAACAACTCGCACACACTCCCTTTCCAAAAAAGACCAATACTCCAAGAACTACACTTAGATTTATTAGATTTGTTGCTAAAATATCGGTATTCCACCCGAAACTCCCAACAGATGACCAGTGGCCCAAAGAAAGGAAAGAATCGGTTACGCTTTTCATAAATTCTCCTCTTTTATAGTATAGACTAAAATAAAACAACACTCTTTACTTCACTTTGTTTTTTATTTCTATTTTATTCAATTTATGAAATAAATAATAAATAAATCTTTAGAACTTCTTAATTAAATATTAAATAAGATTAAATACACATTCTATTTTAGTGTATTTTGCGGATCTACTAAGCCTCACTAAAAAAAGTAACCTTAAACTACGAGTAAACTACGAGTGAAAAGGATGAAAGCAATTAAAATAGAATAAGTATTATTATTTCGTGTGTATCATAAGGTTTTTTTCTCAACCAATAAAGTAATACCAAGAGGCATTTTTAATAGAATTTGAAAAAAAAAAAAGCCTCAAGAGTCTCTTTATTAGTCTTACCATTCTAAATTAAACAAAAGGATTCGCAAATAAAAGTGCTAATGCAACAACCAATCCATAAATTGTTAAAGCTTCCATAAAAGCTAGACTAAGCAATAGAGTGCCCCGGATTTTTCCCTCCGCCTCAGGCTGTCTCGCGATCCCCTCTACAGCTTGACCCGCGGCGGTCCCTTGACCAATTCCGGGTCCAATAGAAGCAAGTCCTACGGCCAAGCCAGCAGCAATAACGGAAGCGGCAGAAATAAGTGGATTCATTAGTAATTCCTCGTAACAAAACGTAACAAAAAAAGAAATCGTTAATGATATAATGAATCAATTAGGCCCTCATTAGCCATTAGTTCATTTTATCCATTTTCAAAGTAATTAATATTAATGATGATCCCCTATGGATTCACCTATATACGCCGCGGCTAGGGTTGCAAAAATAAGAGCTTGAATACCACTTGTAAATAATCCAAGAAGCATGACGGGTATCGGAATTGCTGAAGGGACTAAAGAAACAAGAACAACAACTACTAATTCATCAGCTAAAATATTACCGAAAAGCCTAAAACTAAGTGATAAAGGCTTTGTAAAATCTTCTAAGATGTTAATCGGTAAAAGGATCGGAGTCGGTTTTATATATTTAGCGAAATAACCTAATCCTTTTTTTGAAATACCCGCATAGAAGTATGCCGCTGACGTAATTAAAGCCAAAGCCACAGTAGTATTTATATCATTCGTGGGTGCGGCTAACTCCCCATGAGGTAATCTAAGTAGTTTCCAAGGTAAAAGAGCCCCGGACCAATTAGAAACAAAAATAAATAAAAACATCGTACCAATAAAAGGAACCCAAGGGCCATACTCTTCTCCAATTTGAGTTTTACTCACATCTCGAATGAATTCAAGAACATATTCAAATAAATTCTGACCCCCATTAGGAATGATTTGTGGGTTGCGAACAGCTAGAGTAGCAGAACCAACTAAGATACCAATTACAACCCAAGAAGTGATAAGTACTTGGCCGTGTACTTGGAAATTCCCTATTTGCCAATATAAATGTTGACCCACTTCTACACCAGATATCTCGTATAACCCCATGGGGTAATTGCTAGAAAAAAAAAAAAGATTCATATTACCCCCTTAATTATTTTAATGCCAAAATCTATTTGTCTAATTGAATTGGATCTTGTCCTTTTTAATAGAATAATAGAAACAAATCAAAAAATCTAACTTATGAAAGGAATCTATGTTATTTTTGAAGTAAGTTTTTTATTAGTTATTTTTTAATTTCTTTATCAAGAATTTTTTATATAGCTAAAACGGCCCTCACAAATTGCAAATATTAATTTGTTAAGAATCAATCGAATTGAAGAGATAGCGTCATCATTTGCTGGAATTGAAATGTCTGATAGATTGGGGTCGCAATTAGTATCGATTAAACAAATTGTTGGAATTCCTAAAGTTATACATTCTCGCAAGGCTATATATTCTTTGTGCTGATCAATAATGATTACAATATCGGGTAAGCCTGTCATATATTGAATTCCACCCAGATATTTTTGGAAACGAGCTAATTGTCTTTTGAGCACAGTTGCATCTCTTTTTGGAAGATGATGGAACCCCCCTTTTTTTTGTTCCATTCTCAAGTCCCTAAACTTCTGAAGTCTTGTTTCTGTGGTGGACCAATTCGTTAACATACCGGCAAGCCATTTTTTATTAACATAATGACATCGGGCCTTTATGGAAGCTCGGGCTACTAAATTAGCTGCTTTATTGTTAGTACCCACAATTAAAAAATTTTTTCCTCTATTTGCTGCATCAAAAACCAAATCACAAGCTTCCGATAAAAAACGAGCAGTTACGATCAGATTTATAATATGAATATCTTTACGCTTTGTAAAAATAAAAGGTGCCATTTTAGGATTCCATTTCCTAGTACCATGACCCAAATGAACTCCAGCCTGCATCATTTCTTCTAAATTGATGTTCCAATATCTTTTTGTCATTTAAATAGATCCCCCCATTTTAGATTCTGTTGAAGAAAAAAATTAACGAGGAATTTTGAATTGAATTAAAAACTTGTTCCAACGGAACCTTATCCTCTATAGTCATCTATACTAAATTATACTAAAATACTAAAATTGCCGATATATATAGAATATATACGCCCCAATAATTCTTATTTTCTATTTTTCTATTGCTAAATAAACCGGCGAGATTGAAAAAGCGTACAAGATATTAATTTGCTATTAGGAATCTTTCTAAATCCTATCAATTATGTGATATCTTGCGGAGTTTTTTTGAAAGGAACTATTTAAAAAGTTTTTTGTGGGGAGACAAAATATCTCGAACCCCCGCTTTAAATAGATTGTTTTTTTGTTTTTGGAAATAACTGTTATTATATTGTTTTGAGGGGTGGACTAATGCTCTGAATCCAGTCCCGGCCGGTATAACCCCACCCAAAACAACATTCTCTTTCAAGCCTTTCAACCAATCGATCCGCCCCCCGAGAGCTGCTTTTGCTAAAACCCGAGCAGTTTCTTGAAAACTCGCTTCCGATATGAAACTTTGAGTATGGAGAGATACTTTTGTTATTCCCAATAATATGGCTCGATAATAAATAGGTTCTTCTAAAGCACGCCCCATCCGTTCTGCCCGCAACAATTCAATAAGTTCTCCAGGCGAAAAAACATTAGACATTCCATCTTCTGAAACTAAAACTTTTGATGTTATTTGACGTACAATAATTTCAATATGCCGATTATGAATCTGGACCCCCTGGGATCGATAAACTTTTTGGATCTTATGAATCAAAGAGATACGACTTTGCACTATAGTTAACTCAGCACTAATAAAAAACCCCCAATGAATTCCAAGAATTCCGGTTATAAATTTGTCCCAACCCACAAACCTTCTTTGTAGATTCATTGATATGGAATCAACCGAACGCACTTCTAATACCTGTTCTACTTTTGGAAGGCCTTGTGTTATATCACCGGATCTCGATTTTTCATAGTTAAAAACAACTACTGTATCGCCGGCAAAAAGGGGTTTTCCATAAAGGCCATGAACAATTGCTCCTGGGGGAGCTAAATAAGGCTTAGCAGATCGTATTACTACAGAGTCAAGTTTGACAAGAATAACTTGACCCGAGTTTAGAACGGGTATTTCTTTTTCTATATATACATTTTTACAAATAATCTGTCCGAGACTTAGTCTTTTAGATGTCGCTGTCCAATGATTTTGGTAAAGAAAAGACACATTCAAACTAAATGCATTCAAAATAATGTTACTGCATGGATTAGAATTGTAAAATTTCCTGTTTTCCCCAAGGAAATAATATTTAAAATTGAATACTTGACAGAGCAGTTTTATATTGTCGAGTTGTAAATAATTAGTGACTAAACTCAGATTATTAGTTAATAACCGATTTAACGAATCACAATTCACAATTGGAAGGTATGTTCCTAAAGGACCCAAATAATTATTAATATAAAGGCTTGGGGGATCCTTTTGTATTGAGGCTTTTATGACGTTGTGAGATTTTACACCGTTAAAAAAGTCCATTCGAAAACAATTTGATGATGACAAAATGATAAAGGAATTACATTCCTTTTTTTGATTCCAAAATGTATGAATAGTTCCTTTTTTTTCGTTAAGGGTTTCGTCAATCCTTGTCTTGGAAAAATAATTTTTTGTGGTCCAAATTAATTCATTATTAGAAAAGAATCCTAAACCCAAAGGATCCTTCCTTTTTGCGATATACGAAAGTGGTGGGTTCGCAAAGTCAATTCTTAGGAAATGACGAATCAAATTTTTTATTCTTATTTCATAAACGGAAGTGCGGACTGCTTCACTAGAATCACTTTTTGTATCTTGGTTCCAATGATAAACTAAACACGCCCGAACTAATGGAATACTTGTGTCATAATTTCCTTGAATTAGTTTGTCAGTTAGATAAAGGATATACTTTATAACCCGAAGTTGCACATTATCCTTTTCCCGCAATAAATCGGGATTAAAGAGTGTTGTCAAACTGATATCGTCTATTATTTCATATTTGATGCAAGGTCGAATCAAGACAAAATACTTTTTATTACTTGGTGTAATCCGTTGGGCATAAATCAAATTTTTAATCTTTTTTGTTTTATTGTAATTTGGCTTTCCCGTTACAGGTGCTATCAAAACATGTTTATATTGGGATATTTTATCTGTGCCCCCAATAAAATATATCTCGCCAGAAAATATTTTAAGTTCAATTGTTTTTTCTTTTCTATCCACCCTGACCAACCCACTTACTTGGGTTCTTCTATTTAAGGTTATTTTTGTATCTATTCCAATGATACTAAGGTTCCGTACCATTATGGAAGAAGATCCAGGTAGGATATGCACTTCGTCGGGAATAAAAAAAAAGTGCTCTCCTTTCTTTTTTGGTTGAAATTCTTTTACTCGCGGATACTTAATAAAACTTTCTTTTTTAATGATTGAATGCATTTCTAGAGTACCATATTGGGATTTCGTACTGTCTAAATGATTTATTCTGGACCGGGGCTCGTCAAAATAAGCAATAATAGTGTTTTGAAAAAAAACACCATTTGCAGGTATTTTCATTGAGATATTTGACTTGGGTAGTAGTTTATTTTTGCCTTCTTTAATCGATTGGAGGGGAATGCTTAATTGATTTCTTCGCCTCTTTGATAATAAATTTGATAAAAAATAAAAATTTACGTCTGAATAATAAGCAAGATCATCTTTGTTTTTACCAGAAAAACCCGCACGGCTTATTTTTTGTCTAGTCTGATTATTTGGTTTTGATAGGTTGGAAATAGATCTTCGCTTAAGCGAAGAACGGGAAGGAGTACTCATTTGATCCTGGTCCCCGTGACTGGAAAAGTAAACTGGCCTAGAAAGACAAGGCTCTCCTAAGAATATCCATAAATGGCTCGTTTTGGATAATAAATGAACATTCCCATATGCAAATTCCGATCCATGATAAACATCCGTACTCCAGTGGATTTCTCCATCTGAATCAGAATAAATATTTTTATGCACCTTCTCTTTAAAATGAAAACTCGATGCTCTCGGGCAAATCTCAGCAATAATTTGTTCGGATTCTACATATTGCTCGTTTTGAACTAAAAGAACACTTTTGAGAGGAATTTTGATATTATGTAGAGTCTGTTCACTCTCTATAGTTAGATACAAATCTATAGAACATAGAAAAGCGGGATGTCCATGACGTGTACGTGTCGGATGAACCAAATCCTCATTAAATTTTATTTTTCCATTAAAAGGGGCCCGGACATTTTCTGCAGTACCCCCTGTGAATACTCCGCCTGTATGAAAAGTTCTTAATGTTAATTGAGTCCCAGGTTCTCCAATAGATTGACCTGCAATAATACCTACGGCTTCTCCCAATTCTACCAAGTCACCATGAGTAGGACTTCTACCATAACATAATTGACAAATCCAAGATGTACCCCTACAAGTAAAGGGAGTTCTAATAAATATTGATTGGGCTCGAAATTTTAGAAATCTATTTAAAAGTCCTACTCCAATGTTTTGATTCCTAGTGGCAATACAGCGCGAGCCTATAAATATATCATCTGCTAATACGCGACCAATTACTGTTTGGATAAAAATACTTTTGGGCATCATTCCATTCTTAGGACTCACATAAACCCCGCGAACAGTGCCACAATCGGTTCGACGTACCACAATGTGTTGAACGACTTCAACAAGTCTGCGCGTCAGATATCCAGCATCCGAGGTTCGGACAGCAGTATCCACAACCCCTTTACGGGCTCCATAGCAAGAAATTATGTATTCCGTTAAAGAAAGTCCTTCACGTAAATTACTTTGAATCGGTAAATCAATCATTTGTCCTTGTGGATCTGACATTAAGCCTCTCATACCTACCAATTGATGTACCTGAGATGCATTTCCTCTAGCTCCGGAGAAAGACATTATATGAACTGGATTCAAAGGGTCAGTGATCCTAAAATTAGGATTCATTTCTTGTCGCAAATACTCACTTGTAACATACCATATTTCAATGGATTTACGTAATTTTTCTACCGCGTGTACATTTCCATATTGATTGTTTTTTTCAAAAACCAAACTTTGATGTTCAGCATCTTGAACAAGCCACCCCTTGGAAGGTATTGTTAAAAGATCATCAATTCCTAATGAAATGGATATAGTAGTCGCTTGTTGAAAACCCAGAGTTTTTACTTGATCCAGGATATGTGATGTATATGCCATTCCGAAGTGATTTATTAATCTACTAATAAGTCGTTTCATGGCAGTTCCGTCTATCACTTTATTATGAAAGACTAGATTTGTCCGTTCTGCCATAAGTACCTCCTTGTTTGGCTAAGTAGGATTCGACAAGACAATGAATTTTAGTCAGTGATTTGAAAACTTACTTTTCTGGATCTTTATTTACGTAGAAATTCCGTAGCTCAGGTCCTAGTTAAACCGGGGAGTCCCGAATTACCGTTGGTATTTATATCATCAAATTCTTTTAGGTCTCGACCAGACCCTAGAAAATCCTTGGATAGCTTCTTCAATTTCGCGATAAAGAGAAATATGTCCAACAGTAGTTCGAATATATAAAAAATGAGTTTCTTTTCTTATACTTCGGACTATTAGATAGTGTCCATAAATCTCATAATAAGTCCCTTGAGATTCGTAATGAATTTCTATTAGAGTTTCTCTTGAAGTAATGGCGCGTTGATCGAGTCTCCATCGGAGCCACAAAGGACTATCTAAATTTATTTGTTTTTTCCGATAAGCTCCAATTGCATCATAGGAATTACAAAAAAAGGGTTCATTTTTATACTTATAATAATAATTATGATTGTCACTGCTTCTACTTGGAAAGTTTCGTGTATTACATTCAGTTGCCCTATTAAGACAAATACCTCGACGATTCTCATTCGTTAATACATAAAGTCCAATAACCATATCTTGGGTTGGTACGGAAATGGGATCCCCAATAGCCGGAGATAAAAGATTCATATGAGAAAACATAAGTAAACGGGCTTCGGCTTGAGCCTCCAACGATAAAGGTACATGAACAGCCATTTGATCTCCATCAAAATCTGCATTGAACCCCTTACAAACTAAGGGGTGTAAAAAAATAGCACGCCCCTCCACTAAAATGGGTTGAAATGCCTGTATGCCTAATCTATGGAGAGTGGGCGCTCTATTCAGCAATACAGGATGCCCCTGCACAACTTCTTGAAGTATTTCCCATACAAGTGATTCTTTTTGTCGAATTTGCCTTTTTGCAACCCCTATATTCGAGGCAAGATGTTTTCTTATTAGATCCCGAATGACAAAAGGCTGGAAAAGTTCGATTGCTATTTCACGCGGCAAGCCACATTGATGTAATGAAAGCGAGGGGCCAACGACAATCACAGAACGTCCTGAATAATCAACTCGTTTACCAAGCAGAGTTTCACGGAATCTTCCCTCTTTGCCTTCAATTATATCTGAAAATGACTTGTAAACTTTATTATGCCCATCCCTCATTGGTTGCCCGCGGATTCCATTATCAAGAAGTGTATCCACAGCCTCTTGTACTAAATTCTCCTGGCATATTATTAATTCGCCTGGCGTAGATTTACTTGTTTTTAATAGATTGGTAAGCGTATTATTCCTATAGATAACTCTTCGATAGAGTTCATTAATGTCTGAACTCATAAGTTTTCCCCCATCTATCTGAATAATAGGTCTCAACTCAGGAGGAATTACTGGTAATAGACATAAAACCATCCATTCTGGTTCTATATTTGTTCGAATAAAATGTTTAGCTAAGTCCATCCGTCTAACCAAAAAAGCCTTTCGTCTTGTAGCTTTTTGATCTTCCCATTCATTCCCTGTGCGCTTTTTTTCCCCCAAATCTTTCCATTCTAGTAATGAATTTTCGGCAATCATTCGTAAATCTAGATCGGCTAATTGTTCTCGGACAGCACAGGCCCCCATAGAAATTTCTCGATTTCGAAATGTATTGAAACCTTTAGTAGTGAAGAAAAGTGGAATGCTATATTTCCACGATTGGATTTCATATTTGAATAAACCCCGTAATCGTAAGAAAGTGGGTTTTTTAGTTATGGGCCTAGCAAAAGAAAAATTGGGATAGGATTCAATAGGAGTTCCCCCCTTCAAAATCGGACGTGAATGTTTCCTTTCATCCGGCTCAAGTAGGTACATGAAGTAGACAATAAAGAAGAAAAGAAACACAAGTATCTCTTCGTTTCAAATTATTGACAACCCCAAATGAAAAAGATAAAAAGTTCTACTCCTTACTCAAGTTTCCATTGATGGTAAAGCAATATAGAACCCGTACTATTTCATTTCTGATTTAGATTTCATTGAGTCTTATTCTAATTCGGGAATTATTTAAGTTCAATTATAACATAAATATAAATGAAATGCAAAATTTTTGAGTAGTCTCCTTCCCCTCAAAGAATGAATCCACTACGTCTTAATAAGGAACCGCCATATTAGTAAAGTAGTAACTTGTAATTTAGAAGGGATTTACTTGTCTCTAGATTGTTCCATTTGATCTTTTAGGCCCCACTATATATACCTCGATGGTTAGGCGGACGCTAAGCTAAGCCCTTTTTACTAAAGCCTATATGCGATAAATAAACTCCTATAACCATGCCCTATTTGCTTACTTGAATTTCTAAATGAGAGGAAATAGGAAATTTTAAGGTTCATTCAACAAAACAAAAACTTTTTTTTTTACGAGGTACAAAGAAAAAACCCTATTTATTTGATTTGTAATGAAATGGACCATAGATCAACTCCCTTTTTCTTTTGTGGGAGTGTAATTACTACATCCCAATTCTGAGCTTCATGTTTTGCTTTCCAATTAACATGTCAGGTCTAGGGCATCCCAATTGGATTAACTGGGATGACAGTTTCTTGTTCTGAATCTGTAAAATCAAAATTTCGATCAAATCACACATCGCCATATACTAAGCCCTCTAACTCTTGAAGAGGTTTATCTAAAATATTCGCAATATAACTAGGAACACGTTTTAAATACCACACATGAGTTACTGGGCAAGCTAGTTTGATATAGCCCATTTGATACCTTCGGATCCGCGAATCCACAAATTCAACTCCGCATTGTTCACAAAATTTGGGTTTATCTTTTTTATCTATGATTACTTGAGAATTTCCACACGCGCAAATTCCACTTTTGATAGGCCCAAATATTCTTTCACAAAATAATCCATCTTTTTCTGGTTTATTTGTTTTATAAAGAAAAGTATAAGGTTTTGTTACCTCGCCAACTATTTCACCATTTGGCAAAAGTTTACTGGCCCAAGCACTTATTTGTTGAGGAGAAACCAATCCAATTCGTAGCTGTTGATGTTTATATCGATCAATCATAAAAGAAAAATTTTTATTTGTTCGGATTAAATTAAGCTTCCTTCCTATGAATCTGGAAGTTCTTTTCAGATACCAGGATATAATTAAGTTCCAGAGCTAAAGATCGTAGTTCTCGAACAAGCAATCTAAAAGATTCTGGAGCATTTTTTGGATGAGGTATTGTACCTCCAAGGATCGTAGTACCAAGTACTTGCTGACGAGCTCTAATATGATCCGATTTATAAGTAAGCATCTCGTGTAAAATATGAGCAACTCCAAATCCTTCGAGAGCCCAAACCTCCATTTCCCCTACCCGTTGCCCCCCCTGTTTGGCTCTTCCTCTAAGGGGTTGTTGTGTAACAAGCGCATAATGTCCACTGGAACGCCCATGCAGTTTATCATCAACTTGATGAATTAATTTCAAGATATAAGCCTTACCTATTAGGATAGGTTGTTCAAAAGGATTACCCGTTCTTCCATCAAATATTCTACTTTTTCCTGGGTACTCGGGTTCAAATGCCCATGGATGCGCTGTTTTTTTACTGGCTTCATGTAATTGAGAAAATACGATTTTTCTCGAAGCTTCTTGTTCGTATCTCTCATCAAAAGGTGCGATTCTATAATGTCTATTTAGCAAACTCCCTGCTAGCCCCAGTGAACATTCGAAAATCTGTCCTACATTCATTCTTGAAGGTACTCCTAATGGGTTAAATACCAGATCAACTGCTCTTCCATCTTGTAAATAGGGCATATCTTGTCTAGACAAAATTTTTGAAATGATACCCTTATTTCCGTGCCTTCCAGCTATTTTATCGCCCACTTTTATTTCACGTTTCTGTAAAACATATACCTGAATCTTTTCCGGATTAGAATTGTAAACCCCTTTCTTCTGTATCCACCTTACATCAATAACCCGACCCCTCCCACCTATAGGGACTTTGAGACAAGTTTCTTTTGACGTAGATACCTGAATACCAAGTATGGCTCGTAATAATCTATCTTCCGGTGCATACGACGATTCTTTCACCACGTGAGGTGTTAATTTACCTACTAAAACATCCCCCGGCTGTACCCAAGATCCCTGCATTATAATTCCATTTATATCTAAATTGCGAATTAAATGGGCTTCTAAATGAGGTATCTCTTTAGTGACTTGTTCAGGGCCTTGGCTTGTCACATGAGTTTGAATTTCAAATTTCCTTATGTGTAAAGAAGTATAAATCTCTTCATATACCAAGCGTTCGCTAATGAGCACTGCATCCTCAAAATTATAACCCTCCCACGGCATATAAGCTACCAATAAAGTTTTCCCGAGAGCAAGTTCGCCTTCAACCGTAGCGGCACCTTCCGCTAAAACTTGTCCTTTTTTAATAAATTGACCCGGTTGAACCTGAGGTTTTTGATGCATACAAGTATTTTTGTTTGAACGTTGATGCACAACTAATGGAATGCTTAGAGTCTTTCCAAGGCCAGAAACCCATACAAATATATTTTCAGTATCCGTATAAACAACCTTTCCCGTGTGGGCGGCTATAACAAGAGACCCTGAATCGAGAGCTGCGTGGTGTTCTATCCCTGTTCCAACAATGCATTTCTCGGATCGAGTAAGGGGAACTGCTTGCCGTTGCATATTAGAACTCATTAAGGCTCGATTCGCATCATTATGTTCGATAAAAGGAATGAGGGAAGCTCCAATAGAAAAATATTGGAAGGAAAAAATACTTCGAAGATGAACTTGCTCCCATGCAATAGTAAGGAATTCTTGACAGTATCTAGCTGGAACAACCTGATCTTCTTGAATATTCTGATTCAAGGCCAAAGAATTTCCTGCCGCTACCATATAGTATTCATCTCTACCCGGTGATAAGTAAAGCATCCGTACCCTTGTTGACCGCTCAGAAATTTCAAAAAGTGGACTTTCTAGAGATCCCCAACGTCCAATCCTCGCATGGATTGCTAAGGATCCAATAAGCCCAACATTGATTCCTTCTGATGTGTCAATAGGGCAAATACGCCCATAGTGGCTAGGGTGAATATCTCGGATCCGAAAACTAGCAGTGCGTCCTGTCAGCCCCCCAGGTCCTAAATAACTAAATTTTCTTGCATGAACTATTTGTGTCAATGGATTGGTTTGATCTAAAACTTGAGATAATGGGTGTAACCCGAAAAAAGATTCATACGTAGTTGTTAAGGGAGTTGAAGTTACCAAATTCTGAGGAGTGGGTATTAATTTATGACGAATTGCTCCACATATAGTGCTTTTAACGACATTTTCGAAACGAACGAGAGCCAATCCAAATTGATCTTGTAAAAGATCCGCTACAGACCTAATACGTTTATTTTGCAAATGATTCATATCATCAAGTGTACCCATTCCAAATTTGAGTGCAATCAAATGATCGGCGGCTGCTAATATATCTCGTGGTACCAAAAAAGTATTATTCTGGGGTATATCAAGATTAAGTCTTCGGTTCATATTTCGTCGACCAAGCTGTCCTAATTCACATCTTTGGTGAAAAAATTTTTTTTGTAATTCCTTACATAAGTATTCATACACTAATAGATCACCGCCTACGCAAGCGAATTTTTTATAAAACTCCAGAATCGCGTTTTCTTTTGAACCAATTTTTTTTTTATCCTTATCACTAAGAAAAGATAAAAAAATTTCAGGATAACAGGCATTTTCTATAATTTCTCTTAGATCTAATCCCATAGCTGATGATAGCACTAAAATCGATATTTTTTTTTTCCTACTCACACGAGCCCATATTCTTGCTTTTCTATCAATTTCTAATTCTGATCTTCCTCCCCAATCTGATATTATTGTGCCGGTATAAACCGAAATCCCGTTATGGTCCAATTCTGACCGGTAATAAATGCCAGGGCTTTGTAGTATTTGATTGATCACAATTCTATAGATTCCATTTACTATAAAACTTCCCAGGGAATTCATTAGAGGAATGCTGCCAAGAAAAATGATTTGTTCTTGCATACGTGTAGATTGATCCTTACTTGCTTTCCAAATTAATCCTGCCAATACATAGAATTCAGAAGAATATGTGAGTGAGTCATACACAGCATCTCTTTCCTTGATCAATGGTTCTACCAATTGAGATGTTTCCACAAATAAATGAAACTGAATTTCTTGATCGAGATCTTCAATTTTTTGAAACTTAGAAAGTTCTTCGATTAAACCTTGATCAATAAACCTACAAAATCCTTCAAATTGTATCTGATTCAATCCAGGGATTGTAGTAACTCCGTCCTTTTTTCCATCTACAAGCATTTTTTTTTGTAATTCCTTTTTATTTTCTTTATTATTGATTTTATAAAACTTTACGAATCCTTCATCTAATAGCTAAGAAAATAGATGATTTATTAATGAGTTAATTTCTATTGTTTTTACTGAATCACATTAAATTGTATCAAACTCCATATCTGAACTATAAAACAGATTTAAGAATTTCATAGATCATTAAATAAATAATTTGAAAATATTTTTTTTAGTATCTTAGAAATAAAGATTTTGATTCAAATAAAAGATGCTTTCGTATACTCGTAGTTAAATTGATACGCTTAAAGGTTCCCACTTTCATCTGACTTTTCAATATAATCTTTAATGGCTCAAATAAAATAAAAAAAAAAGTGGAATAAACTCAGTCTTTTTTTAGTAGAAAAGAAAGAAACAAGTACAATCAAAAAAGTCGTTCCCCAATTTTTTTGTATCCTTTTGGCGACATGGCCGAGTGGTAAGGCAAGGGACTGCAAATCCTTTTTTCCCCAGTTCAAATCCGGGTGTCGCCTGATCTATGGATCTATAAAGAATTTCAAATATCTTATTGTTCATAGGATTCCTATAAAGGAAAATAAAAATTCCGCATACTACTAATTTGAATTTATTCTATTTAAATCCTTTTTTTCGTATTTTTTTTCGTAAACAGAAGAACCTCTATCCCGTTCTTTCCTAGCTCCTATGCTCCTATATAATCATATGGAGGATGCCAGATTAGATCGCAATGAGAATTAACGATTTTTATATTTTTGTATATTGATTGCTATTTTTCTGAAATTAGGAAAATAACGCCAGATCCTTTTGTGGTTTCGCATATTTTGCATTTTCTTTTTAGGTCATCTTCCATAATCCCTTTTTTCATTTTTTATGTGTACTCTACGCGGGGGATTCCATTATTCTTATTAATTTCTTATAATTGATGAGGAACTTAGTAAAAATAAACTAGTTATAATGATAACTAGTTATAATGATAGGAGGCATAATGAATATGGATATAATAAGTCTTGCTTGGGCTGCTTTAATGGTAGTTTTTACTTTTTCTCTTTCACTAGTAGTATGGGGAAGGAGTGGACTATAGAGGTTCTACTAAATTGAGTTTTGCGTAAATAAAAATTTATTCATTTTTTTATAAAATGTTTCAGAACATGTGAATAACCCACTCTGCTCTTTCAATCTTTAAATAAAACATATTTTTCAAACAAAAAGAAGGCTAATAGTTAATAGATAGTGTGAGTTAAAAAAAGGGAATCATCTATGGATTAATTTAGGATACTTCCTTTATTTTGTACTTTCTTAACATATTATCTATTACTATTAGTCTATTCTATGAGTATTTTATGAGTCTCGTGCTTTATTGCTAATTTGAACCAGTTCTTTTTTTTTTAATTAAAACCTTCAAAAATTTGTAATAGAATTTGTTTTGATAAGATAATCTAATGATCTAACCCAGGAGATAATTTTATTTCAAAATAGATGAAATACTAATTAATTATTTTTACTGACGGTTTTTACGTAAATGATAAGTAGAAGGGCGGTAGGAACTAAAATCAATAGGGCCGTAGCAATAAATGCAAGAATATTGACTTCCATAATCTCGTTGTTTTTTTACTTCGCAATAACTTGGGATTTAATCCCATATAAAACTTCAAGATAAAAATGAGAAGCAGTAACCTTATTTCTTTCTTCTTTGGATCCATCGGGACTGACGGGGCTCGAACCCGCAGCTTCCGCCTTGACAGGGCGGTGCTCTGACCAATTGAACTACAATCCCCGTCAATCAACTAAGGAATCCAGTCAAAATTTTTCTTTTTCTATCTATCAGATATACTTCTGAGATATTTTTCAAGGTCAGGTTCTTTTTTCTTATTTGGATTTGCGAATGATTGGGCCGAGCTGGATTTGAACCAGCGTAGACATATTGTCAACGAATTTACAGTCCGTCCCCATTAACCACTCGGGCATCGACCCAGGAAAAGCCAAATTACTACTCAATTTTGTAATTAATCCATTAAAACATTATTAATTCATTATAAGCTTCCTTTCAAAGTACCCTACCCCCAGGGGAATTCGAATCCCCGCTGCCTCCTTGAAAGAGAGATGTCCTAAACCACTAGACGATGGGGGCCCGCTTGT